ACTGCGCTACATCCCTTTTCAAAATTTTTGTACAGTGTCATTGTATAAAATCCATGTCTTGTTTTCCACATCCTTCTTTCTTTTTTGCTCTACCTATCTATATAGGTAGAGATATAGGTAGAGAATGTTCTTGTCATTTTTTTTAGGGGGGCGACAAAATTTAATCTGCTGGGTCATTGTACATATGCATTTTAGTTAGTAATTCCTAATTCTAATTTCATTTCAAGCAAAAACAAATGATCTTGAACTAAAAGATCGGGTTATCTATGATCTATGTATTAGAATATCAAACTAGAACTATATATGTATTACAATATACAATACAAATAAAGAATGAAAATAAATAAGAAAAAAAAAAAATAAAATAATAAGGAGGATTTTAAATGCGAGATATAAAAACATATCTCTCAACGGCACCTGTGCTAACCACTCTATGGTTTGGGTCTTTAGCAGGTCTATTGATAGAAATTAATCGTTTATTTCCAGATGCCTTGTCATTCCCTTTTTTTTCATCCTGATTGAATTATTTTATTGTATTGATCTGTGAAGAAATGAAGAAGATTTGAGATACAATTCTACGTAACACGGCTCCAAATTCGCTCCCTTTTTCTTTCCTATCCTAAAAAAAAAAAGAAAGAGAAAGAATGTATCGAACCTGAGTCAAAATACAGTGAATCTACGATAGAATTTGGGGGAAAAGAAATGGAAATGTGGATCCATTCTAGGAGAAATTCTAACATAGAAAGAAGAAAATACTGAGATTAGGATAGGAATAATTCATAGTTAGAAAAAATTGTATTAATTAATTATTACGATATTCTTAATATTCTTCTATTAATGAATATGACTCTCTTTCTTTATAGTTAGAGTAATAGTAAAAAATTATATTTACTTTATATTCTAGTACTTCGAAGTTATTAGAATTCTAATAATTCGAAAAAGAAAATATTTACGAATTACATTTCTAGTTAGTAACTTTTCTTAATATAGACTTAATCTAGAATATATATATAAATATATATATTCTTTTTTTATTTTCTTTTTATTTGGTTTGGGTCAAAAAGAAAATTAAGAGAGTTCTAAAGTAAAATAGATCCAAAAAGAAAAGGAGGTTCATGGCCAAGGGTAAAGATATCAGAATTAGAGTGATTTTGGAATGTACCTGTTGTGTTCGAAAGGGTATCAATAAAGAATCGCCGGGCATTTCTAGATATATTACTCAAAAGAATCGACACAATACACCCAATCGGTTAGAATTGAGAAAATTTTGTCGCTATTGTCAAAAGTATACGATTCATGGGGAAATAAAGAAATAGATGTAACGGAATGCATGTGTTATTTTTCCAAGTAGTGGGAAGAGTAAGAACTTTACATCTTAACATATATAATACAAACCAAATCCTATTTTGGTCGAATCTTAAATGAATAAGAAAAAAAGAGAATTCTATTTTATAGATTCTTTTATATATAAGGAATAAACAAACAAGGAATAAGCAAACCATGGATAAATCCAAACAACCTTTTCGTAAATCCAAGCGATCTTTTCGTAGGCGTTTACCCCCAATTGGATCGGGGGATCGAATCGATTATAGAAACATGAGTTTAATTAGTCGATTTCTTAGTGAACAGGGAAAAATCTTATCTAGACGGACGAATAGGTTGACCTTGAAACAACAACGATTAATTACTATTGCTATAAAACAAGCTCGTATTTTATCTTCGTTACCTTTTCGTAATAATGAGAAACAATTGGAGAGAGTGGAGTCGATCCCTAGAACTACTGGTCCTAGAACCAAAAAGAAATAGATATACTTCAATAGGAACTCAAGCTCATGTTAATGTTTTGATCGAAAAAAAAACTAGAATCCAGATTTGATTCTTGTATTATAAAAAAGTAAAAATGGGGAAGAAATCTTTTTTTCTTGAAAGATGTTCGTTTATTCCTACTACTCAAATCTTAATTTCTTTTTCTTCTATCTTCCCGGAGTCCATTCTCCGGGAAATCCTGTTTCAATCATTCTTGTTTACTTTAGAAGAGATTCTATTAAGATTCTTTTATTTGATTTGTATTTTCTTTTTGATTGATTATTTTATTTGAAATAATATCAAAACAATTCTTATTTGATAGGGCTATTTGCGCAAGTATTTTACGATTCAGAAGCAATTGTCTCTTGTACAGATTATGGATGAATAGGCTATAACTATAGAATAGTCTATCCTCACGAGTTACCGCATTTATCCGAGTGATCCACAAACGACGAAAATCTCTCTTTTTCCTGCTCCTATCTCGATGAGAGGAAACCAAAGCTCTCATTCTTTGTTGAGTAGTCGTTCGAGTAAGTCTTGAATGAGCCCCTATAAAGGTTGATGCAAATAAACGAATCTTTTTTCGACGTCTCCGAGCTGTATATCCTCGTTTAACTCTGGTCATTGAATCAAATGAAACTTTCTTGAATAACTAATTGATTTCTCTTCTTTCAGTCATCCTTTTCCTCCGGTCGATTAATAACAAAACGGATTCTTCCGATATATAAAATATAAATTCCAATGGCTTTTGCGACTATGACCTTCCCGACCACGATTTTTTCTTTCTTCAAAGTATCTCGCCTGGAAATAATAAAATAGACTGCTACTAAATAAAAAAGAATAGTGGGTTCCCTCGTTTCTATGGCAACTTCTGAAACGGTGAGGTCCTCTCTATACACCGGAGCCTCTTCTTTCATTTCATCAAATTTTATTGTGAACTTGTATAGTTCACACTCTTTGGCTCTACCCATCCATTTTTCAATTAGAATTCTTTTTTCAATTCTAATTATCTAATTAGAAAGTAATAACCCTTTTCACAAAAAAGTTATCCATACAGTGACGGCATTTCATTCTGAAAGTTGGCTAGGTAGCTGACCTTATTAGTCCGTTTTTTTTTTAAGAATAGGAATAGGAGCATAACCTTTTTCCTCCGCTTAATAGATAACTATTTGTTACCAATGGAGAATTCCTTCTCATCTCAAACGGAGTGATTGGATTTGCACCAATAGAAACCATAAATTCATAACATAATTAGGTAGCTGATAGATCTTCATTCTTAGATCAAAGTCAATGAAAAGGCCGTCTTCTACTCTATCTATCCTAATTCATTGGTAGTGGTCGTTGATACTGGTTTGCATTTCTTCAAACTCATGATCTGAACTGAACGAGTCGCACATACACCCTAGTACATGTTCCTCGACGCTGAGGACATCCTCGAAGAGCGGGAGATTTCGTGACATTTCTTATTGGCTGTCTTGCGTTTCTAATAAGTTGTTTAATGGTTGGCATGGCATGTCTATAGAATCTCATTCTAGATAGAATAGAGCGGGTTGGCTTAGATCGATCTTAACCTGATGGTTGATGATTATGAATGATTTCTATTCATACGGAAATTTCTAATTTTTAAATGGAATTCTTATATTTATACGGGAATTCCCAGTATTTTAATTTTCGACCGCTACAAGATCAACGATGCCATGAGCTTGGGCTTCTGTTGCTGACATAAAAACATCCCTTTCCATATCTTCGGATATAACCCATAAAGGGTTGCCCGTTCTTTGTACATAAACTTTTGTGAGAGTTTCGCGAAGCTTCAATAGTTCTTCTGCTTCCAGGATAAATTCCCCTGCTTGTGCCTCATAAAAAGAACTAGCAGGTTGGTGAATCATAACCCTGATGATATTGATAGAACATCATGAACGGTTCTTCTATCTATATATCGCACGATTGGGTTAAAGTAAGGAGGGGAGGAATCAAAATAACAATAAAAAATAGAATTAAACAACCGTACGGGCATCTTTTGAACATTGCATACGGCTCTGCAATGGAATTTCTTTTTTCGATAGAATTTCTTCTATGGAAAAGAATAAATAGAACCCATCCGATCCAAATCGTTAAATGATCCATTTACCACCCTTCCTTTCGTAGTAGTAAAAAAGATACTATGATGGTTCTGTTGCTTTATATATTTATCTCGTCTGTGGTTTAGCAATCCCAAAGTTTCTTTTTTATTTTATAAGGAGAAAATGATTTTTTCCATTTTTTTGACTCTTTCTCTCATAACATAAAAATAAGAAAGATACTTCTGGTGTGGAAGAATAATGGTTTGTGACGCTGAAATTGACTCTTGCTTGACACATAAATCAAATTGGGAATAACCCTTTTTTCATACTACTATCTCGATACAAAATCTCATGTTAGAAAAAAAAAACAATAATGGTTTGTTCATATCGAACTCGAAGTGCCATGCTATTATTACTTATTCTTTATTTTATTCATATTCGATACAGCGAAGGCATAGTATTCTTTTTTTTTCTCAAATAAAAAAACTCATTGGCGCCAAGCGTGAGGGAATGCTAGACGTTTGGTAATTTCTCCTCCGACCAGAATGAAAGATCCCATTGAAGCGGCTAATCCCATACATATTGTATGTACATCCGGTGACACAAATTGCATAGTATCATAAATGGCTATTCCTGGTATTACCCATCCGCCTGGAGAATTTATAAACAAATAAAGATCCCTAGTAGCATCTTCTATGCTGAGATATACCATGAGACCAACAAGTTGATTCGAGATCTCACTATCAACCTCTTGGCCTAAAAAAAGTAATCTTTCTCGATGAAGTCGGTTGATTAGGACAAAATTGTATCCCTGAGGAGCCGTACGTGCACCTTTGGATGCATACGGTTCAAAAGAATTGCGAAAAAAAATCAATGTGTTGATTCCAGTCCTATTTCTTTTTTTTTTTTTACATTTTATAATGTAAAAAATAAAAAAGAATTTTATGAACTTATTGAACTAACTTCTCATTGATGTATTGTTTCATCGAAATTCAAATGACGATGTAATTTTCTTGTTCCTGAATGGGCCTTTCAATTCTTTTAGGTTCTTGTTCTACTCCGGGGGAAGATTTGCCCGAATTCCATTTGCGCATATAGGTCAAATGATTCCAGTACCACTTCTTTTTTTTT